TCGCGGTGTCTAAGGACGCGATCTAATAGATCGTTGTATCGAGTAGTTGGATCATAGTCTCTTACCATAAAAATGGCTGCATGTGCAGCAGCACCAACTATTAGAAATCCGCCAATCCACATGTGGTGTGTGAACAAGGAAAGTTGTGTACCATAGTCAGTAGCTAGGTATGGATAGGGGGGCATAGAGTACATATGATGAGCTACAACAATAGTTGTAGAGCCTAGCATAGCTAGGTTAAGAGATAATTGAGCGTGCCATGACGTTGTTAGGATTTCATAGAGACCTTTATGGCCTTGTCCTGTAAATGGGCCCTTATGAGCCTCCAAAATATCTTTAAGTCCATGACCAATACCCCAGTTGGTCCTATACATATGACCAGCGATCAGGAAAAGAATAGCAATAGCTAAATGATGGTGTGCAATATCGCTCAACCATAGACCACCGGTTATTGGATCTAGTCCTCCGCGAAAACTAAGAAATTCCGCATATTTGGACCAATTCAAGGTGAAAAAGGGGGTTGCCCCTTCGGCAAAACTAGGATAAAGTTGAGCCAAAAGGTCGCGATTCAAGATAAATTCATGAGGAAGTGGTATCTCTTTAGGATCAACCCCAGCGTCGAGAAATTGGTTAATCGGTAAAGATACATGGATTTGGTGTCCCGCCCAAGAAAGAGACCCAAGTCCTAATAACCCCGCTAAGTGGTGATTCAACATGGATTCTACATCTTGGAACCAGGCCAATTTGGGAGCGGCTTTGTGATAATGGAACCAACCAGCAAAAAGCATTAACGATGCAAAAATCAATGCACCAATTGCGGTACAATAGAGTTGTAATTCACTAGTTATTCCGGATGCTCGCCAAATCTGAAAAAACCCAGAGGTTATTTGGATTCCTCGGAAACCCCCGCCTACATCACCATTCAAAATTTCTTGTCCTACTATTGGCCAAACTACCTGAGCACTGGGTCCAATGTGAATAGGATCGCTTAGCCATGCTTCATAATTGGAAAAACGGGCACCGTGGAAGTACATGCCACTCAACCAAAGAAAGATAATGGAGAGTTGGCCGAAATGAGCACTAAAGACTTTTCGGGAGATCTCCTCCAAATCACCGGTATGACTATCGAAATCGTGAGCATCAGCATGTAGGTTCCAGATCCAAGTGGTAGTATCGGGGCCCTTAGCTATTGTTTTTGAGAAATGCCCGGGTCTCGCCCATTCCTCAAAAGATGTTTTTACAGGATCCCTATCCACAACAATTTTCACTTCTGGTTCCGGCGAACGAATAATCATTAAGTCCTCCTCTTTCCGGACAAGACATACAACGAGACCCGCCAACTGTCTTTTTATTGAATCTTTGAAAGATAGATATTATGATTAGTCCTTTTCTTTACTATCTACCGTCCTTCTACTTTTTTTTTAGTTATTCACTGGAGCAATTATTGAAGTCCATCCGAGGCGAGTGTTCGGGTCTATTATGACATAAGGATTAGGTGCCTAACGGACATAGTTTATTCTGGAAAATTATTTCTCGACGTAACAAAAAAATCTTTTTTTACGTTTTAATTTAAGAAGCTAGTGTATTTTTTTTTCTGAGGGTATAAGCCCCTATCTACATCTACTTTCCTTGAGTGAGCATAATATAGATTTTTTTATTCGATTCCAAATTCCGAGATAACTCATTAGAATTATTAATAAGACCGTCCTGATATATTAGGTAGGAATATTTAGATTGCCCACTTTTATGTACTTTAATTACTTCTGTTCCAGAGCCTATCCCTATTGTTTATCCTTATGAAATATGATATAAAATCGAAGGTAGAAGAAAGGGATATAATGAAATTATTGATTTGATCTTCAACCAAACCACCCATTTTATGAAAATGGAGAGTGGTCTTATTCAAATTCAAAGCGCTTCGTAATCTTCAACCAGTTCTGTGCTTCAATATAATTTCCTGGAGTAAGCGCTATAGCTTGTTTCCAATACTCAGCAGCTTGATCAAACCAAGCTTCCGCAATTTCCGAATCGCCCTGTAGAATGGCCTGTTCTCCTCGGTCGGAATAGGCAGTTCCTTTCCCTAGAACCGTACTTGAGAGTTTCCTACCTCATACGGCTCATAAATTGCTATCTTAATTTCCCCTATCTTAACTGAATTCGATTTCTCAAAAATCAATCCAATTTCTTCTTGGGTTAAGCAGAAGAAGTTAATTACCTAAGTTTCAAACCCTAATTTTGATCAATAATCAGTTTGATCTTTTCTCCCACCTTCAGAAAAATGAAGCATAGATAGACCTATATCCTTCGTTCGAATTTTCTGAAAGGTAACTATCTCGGTTTCGTTTCTTTCATATATGAAATTTCTATAGAATCCTCGAAAAAGACCTTTTCCCATAAGAAAGAAAAAAGAACTTACTATCTTTGGGATCTGATACTACACCGCTGCTTAATCCCTTAGTGGATCGGCTTTATTACATAAGCGGACTCCTAAATTTTGTCCCATATCGTGGTATAATGAAGCAGTTTTTTTTAGTTGTATCGACCCAGTCGCTCACTAATTGATCTTTACGGTGTTTTCTCTATCAATTTCAGCTTTATCCATAGAATAGTAGTATAGGCTCCACTTTTTCTTCCTATTTTGATTCTCGTGAAGTGTCCTTCCTTCCTACAGCTGATAGGGTCAAATCGTTGTTTTGACGATCCCTATGTAGAAAGCCCTCTTTTCTAGTATTCACTAGAAAATTTCCTCCTTTCTTTTTTTTCTTCTTTCTATAGTGGAGATAGTCGCACGTAATGACAGATCACGGCCATATTATTAAAAGCTTGCGGTAAGAAGGGGTTTCGTTCTAGCGCCCGGAAATAATATTCCAAAGCCTTTGTATGCTCTCCATTGCTTGTGTGTATAAGGCCTATGTTATATAGTATATAACTTCGATCATAGGGATCAATTTCTAGTCGCGTAGCTTCATAATAATTCTGCAAAGCTTCCGCATAATTTCCTTCGGATTGAGCCAACATCCGTTACGGTCGTTCATTCTATTCAAAAAATCTCCGTTCCAAAACCGTACATGAGGTTTTCATCTCATACGGCTTCTCCCTTCTATACTTCTATACATAGTACTAAACGAAAAATTTATAGAATAAAAATCGAATTAGTCCCATCTCATTATGGACCGAAAGGGGCTGGTATTTTTCCAAGAAATCTCTAGCCAACCTTCCCCCAAGAGGTTTTTCTTAACACCAATGAATTCTATTAATGCTAGAGGAAAACGATAGCTCCAAGAATTTCTTTGTTCTCAACGCCTCCTATTTAGAGGAATTAGCCACTTCAACGACCTTTGATGGTTATAAGGGTATCCAAAGTACAAACCTGATGGTTGTTTGTTATCCCAACCATTCTTCCCAACCCTGATACCAATCAGGAAAGGGCTAATTTCTAACAAAGTTTTTCTCTTGTTGATTCCTATTTAAAGGTGTAGTGCTTTTCTCCCCTATGCTGCCTATTGGTACTAGTAGAATCGGATTGGCCTGTAATACAGAACCTATCCTGTAGGTGTAACCTTTCGCTCAATACTCAAATCTACAATTGAAGCATCTGAGGCCACATCAATCGAGGATACACGACAGAAGGAATTGTTAGTTCACCTCACCTTCCCCAAGCGCGGGTTTCCTTTACTAATTTTGTTCTCTCTATGCAAACCCTCTCTTTCTCGTAAGAATGAGATATAGGTAGGGTAAAAAAAGAAAATAAAGAGTCAAATCGCACCATCTCTATAATAAGTAAATGCCCTTTTTTCCCCGGAGGTTGTCGGAATTATTTGCAATAAAATATTGGCTACAATCGAGGAGGTCTTATCAATGAAATTTCCATTTATACGGGATCTAGGCATAATTCCCAACCCATTCTATATAGAATTCTTTTCATTCTATCACAAAATAACATAAAAACAAAACATTCAATTCTTATAAATCGATCTATATGCTCTAAATGGATAAGAGAGGTATGGATTTTCCGCTCAGCTCAAATTGTCTCCTTTTCCTTCTGTTTGGACAAGAAGAGATATGAAATATTTGACTAAGACTAGATTTCATTCCACTTTCCTATTTCTCAACAACAACTTCTCTCATCAGCTATTTCGCGTTTTTAAAGTCATTAATTGCCCCATACCCTTTTTATATTTAGATTGTATGGCGTAATGTACCTTAAGCAAATAGAATTCTAGGGTTCCTTTATTTTCTTATTCCATAAGAAGAATTCTTCCATTTTCTTTTTATTTGGGTTTTCCCCAAAGAAAAACTTTTCAAGGGAGCAGAATTCCTAGTAAAAAAAATACAAGATCCTTCTACTTAAAAGAAAAGGAATTTTTCCATCCAATCCAATAGAGCCATGGAATTCCCGAGCCGTTGTGGCTGTACCTGTACTGTAGGAATACGAAAATTCGCTATTCACTCAGTTTATTTTCCATAATAAGTTATGTAGGAGAGATGGCCGAGCGGTTCAAGGCGTAGCATTGGAACTGCTATGTAGACTTTTGTTTACCGAGGGTTCGAATCCCTCTCTTTCCGTTTCTCTTAATTCATCAATGTTAGCGATCACAATGTATCAAATTAAATAACAATTTATTCCAACAATAATACCTTTAATCAATAGAAATTCTCTGTAGCAAATTACTGTGGTATGTAAAATACACATCGAGGAAATAACAAAAAGGAAAAAAAAAGGATCCTAGGGTTAATCTATTTCTGCTAGGTGAACGGGAAAATACGAATTAAGAGCCTTAGGTCGATTTAGTTCGGGGAAAGGGGAAGGGGAAAAAAATTCTATGAACCTTTCCTTTTTTCGCTAAGTTCAAGTCTGGCGAGAATAATATTCTACAACTAACAACTCATTTATTTTGAGACCGACCCACTTCCTATCTAGAATTTTTTTTACTAGTCCTTTATATTGCAATGTGTCAACCGTCAAATGCTTTGGCAATTTGCCCGGATCGGATGAAGCAATATAATTTTGAACCAAACGTTTTGATCGTTGGTTATCCTTCGTAGTAATAATATCTCGGGGTTTGCAACGAAAACTTGGTATATCAACTATACGACCATTAACTAAAATATGTCTGTGGTTAACTAATTGCCGGGCCCCGGGAATAGTTGAAGCCATACCCAATCGAAAAAGGATATTATCCAAACGCATTTCAAGTAATTGTAGTAAAACCTGACCTGTGGATCTTTTTGCTTTTCCAGCGATATGTACATATCTAAGTAATTGTCGTTCTGTCAGACCATAATGAAAACGCAATTTCTGTTTTTCTTGAAGACGAATACGATATTGCTCTTTTTTCCCAGAATGGAATTTCTTTTTCTGATTACTTCCGGATTTAGGCGTTTTTCTAGTGAGTCCTGGTAAAGCTCCCAGACGGCGTATTTTTTTTAAACGAGGCCCTCGATAACGGGACATGAAGACTCCTTTTTTTATTGAAATTTCATTTTACACAATAAATTTCATTCTATTTACATTACAGAATACAGCGAAATTAAAACTGAATTAAACTAAAGGAGAAACATTAAACTAAAGGATAAACAGAGTAAAATCTACTAGTAAAATCTACTAAAGTAACACAAAAAATGGAATTTCATCGACATCTGGATTTTTTGTATATATATTATTTATTTTTATGCTTTGTATCTAGCAAAATTGTAAGGTAAAACGACATAATAGACCCTGGATTCCTCATTTAATTCGGAGAAAAAGAGAAATTCTTCTTCATGGAACATCGATAGAGAAAAAAGCCGACTATCGGATTTGAACCGATGACCCTCGCATTACAAATGCGATGCTCTAACCTCTGAGCTAAGTGGGCTTACATAACAGAAATAGTGTAACAAATAAAAATATATATAGGGAATCCATAAAATGTAAGATCTTAATTATTAATCTTAGTTATTAACTAGTTCGAAATTGGAAGTTCCACTTAGAAAAAAAAATACTAGAATTTCATAAAGATAAAGTTAGCTTGATATGCTTAACTAAATGATATTCTTAAATAGGATTAGAATATGATATTCTTTAATAGGATTAGAATGATATTCTTAAATAGGATTATAGAATTTATTGAACTTTCTTTTTATTTCTCTAATTCGCAAATGGATTGATTTTTCTAATAGAATCTATTCCTAATTCTATATTGAATTTGATTTCAGATATTTGCAATTTGATATGGCTCGGACGAATAATCTAATACAATACATAGAAAAGAATAATATATATGAATAATATAATATAATAAGAAAATGCCAATCTCTTGGCATTTTCATTCGATCATTATATACATTTTTGAGATATTTTGTGTTTTTTTTTTATTTGTTAATAATTTAAGGATAAATAGTTCACTAAGGAGAAGATAGAATCATAGCAAATGAAATTTCTAATTCAGCTTAGAAAAAAAAGAATGAATATCAAGCGTTATAGTATGATTTTGAATACTCTAAAAAAGCAAGGAGGGAGGCGGGATAGAGAAAAACTTTTGGATATATTCATTCCGATTGAATTGCAAATATATCAACGATAGAATCAATTCAATTCTTAATTGCAATAAGAGAGCGGGGTGTCTCAAATAGCGATGAGCTGCTAGACTACGTCGAATAATGAATTCAATGATTCAAAAAAAACTAAAAGATGGATGAAATTATACAAGGAATCCTGGTTTCAAAGAAAAGTAAAATGGGGATATGGCGAAATCGGTAGACGCTACGGACTTGATTGTATTGAGCCTTGGTATGGAAACCTGCTAAGTGGTAACTTCCAAATTCAGAGAAACCCTGGAATTAAAAATGGGCAATCCTGAGCCAAATCCCTTTTTTGAAAAAATAAGTGGTTCTCAAACTAGAACCCAAAGGAAAAGGATAGGTGCAGAGACTCAATGGAAGCTGTTCTAACGAATCGAAGTAATAATGATTAATCACGGAACCCATATTATAATATAGGTTCTTTATTTTATTTTGAGAATGAAATTAGGAATGATTATGAAATAGAAAATTCTGAATTTTTTTAGAATTATTGTGAATCTATTCCAATCGAATATTGAGTAATCAAATCCTTCAATTCATTGTTTTCTGGATCTTTTAAAAAGTGGATTAATCGGGCGAGGATAAAGAGAGAGTCCCATTCTACATGTCAATACTGACAACAATGAAATTTCTAGTAAAAGGAAAATCCGTCGACTTTATAAGTCGTGAGGGTTCAAGTCCCTCTATCCCCAAACCAAACCTCTTTTATTCCCTAACCATAGTAGTTATCTTTTTTTTCTTTTATCAATGGGTTTAAGATTCACTAGCTTTCTCATTCTACTCTTTCACAAAGGAGTGCCACGAGAACTCAATGAATCTTATGCTATTCATTAAATAGATTATTTATTTTTGATTTTTTTGATTTATTTATTAGAGTATCGGCAAGGAATCCCGATTATTAATTCGATTTTTTTTAAGTATTATTAAGTAAGCCATCCACAATGCATAGGACTACCCCTCCCCATTTCCAAATTTAGAATGGAATACTTTATTGATTTTTTAGTCCCTTTAATTGACATAGATGCAAATACTCTACTAAGATGATGCACAAGAAAGGTCAGGATAGCTCAGTTGGTAGAGCAGAGGACTGAAAATCCTCGTGTCACCAGTTCAAATCTGGTTCCTGGCACAGAAAAAAAGGATCTACCGAATAGATATTGATACAAATATCTTGAGATGGATTGGGGTAAATATTCATTAATAATCTACTTAGTATCATTAATAATCTACTTAGTATTAAGTAGATAAATCTCTAAACACTTCTTTTTCTTTTTAGAAAAGGGTTAAAATCTCTGGTTCTTTTCTTTATGGTATAGAAAGAGGTGAGATTAGGTGCCCTTTTCTTCATTTTTGCATTTCTTATTAATTTTGTATGCGGCTATTCCGAAGAATATTTTTTTATTCTTGCTTATCCTACTTTCCTAATTGTTATTAAGTAATATGCGCGGTACAAAGTTCGTGGTAGGAACTTCTTTGAGTCATTGTATTTTTCTGTTCATACGAAGGAAACGAATATGTGATTTTCCAAATCGGAAAATCAAAATGAAGGCCTTTTTGTTCAGTCTATCTGGACCTTTTTGTATAATAGGAATTAATTAGAATATAATATAATAAGTATTCCGTTTCCTCTAGGAACAGAACGTCAAAATATTCCTTGACTTGAATAAAATCTGGAATTGTGTTGTATAAGTGAACATGAATTTATTATCACTCAATGAGCATCTTGTATTTCATAGAAATTGGGGGTTATATAGTCCTTACGTAAGGGCCAGCCTATCCAACTTTCAGGCATTAAGATACGTTTAAGACGTGGATGATTATCGTAAGAAATTCCCACCATATCATAAGATTCGCGTTCTTGAAAATCGGCACTTCTCCAAACCCAGAAGACAGACGGGATTCTTGGATTATCCTTTTGGGCAAAGACTTTTATGCATACCTCTTCTGGGTTATCTATACCATACTGTATTCTCGTAAGATGATACACGCTAGCTAAAGATCCACCGGGTGCTACGTCATAAGCACATTGGGAACGTAAATAATTGTAACCATATACATATAAAATGACAGCAATGGAATCCCAATCCCCTGCTTTTATTTGTAAAGTCTCTACTCCTCGATGATCGAAGCCCAAAGATCTATGAACCACGTCATGTTTGACTAGCCAATTAGATAACCAACCCTGCTGCATTGTCTTGATCTCTCCCCCTTTGTATAAATATTTCACATTTCAAATGCAAGTTTGAAAGATTGCACTGCTCTTTCTTTTTCTGCACAAAAGAACCCCTCCTAATTCACTAATTTGTAGGAAGATACTGGACTTTTGGATTTGAAAAAAGTTTCAGAAGATATATCTAAAGTAGATGGTGATTGATAGAGCAATTCTTGTTCGTAAGTTCCAGTGTGAGTACTGCGCCGAACATAAAGTTTGTGACGGGTAGTAAAAGATCGATTTGTCTTTTGACTTTGACATAGAGTTCGATCCTCAATTATTTCTCGCGCTATCTTCTTACGAAGTTTTGTTAGGGCATCTATAACAGCCTCTGGTTTAGGCGGGCAACCCGGCAGGTAGACGTCCACAGGAATTAACTTATCAACTCCTCGAACAGTACTATAGGAATCTGTACTGAACATGCCCCCTGTAATAGTACAGGCTCCCATAGCAATGACGTATTTCGGTTCAGGCATTTGCTCATATAATCGCACTAAAGATGGAGCCATTTTCATTGTTACCGTACCAGCTGTTAAAATTAGGTCTGCTTGCCTAGGACTTGATCTTGGTACCAATCCATAACGATCAAAGTCGAATCGTGAGCCTATTAATGAAGCAAATTCAATGAAACAACAACTGGTACCATATAGAAGGGGCCATAAACTTGAGAGTCTTGACCAATTCGAAAGATCGTTTGGTGTAGTTGAAATAACGGAATTGGAACTTGTTTGGTCGAGTAACGGAAACTCAATCAAACTCATAATTGTCTCAATGGAATCTTTTCCTTCTTTTTTTTTTTTGTCTGAATATTCAGTTAAGACCATTCCAAGGCTCCTTTTCGCCATGCATAAACTAAACCAACAACTAGGATAAGCACAAAAATGAAAGCTTCGATAAAAACGGATACACCTAATACGTCGAAACTCATTGCCCAAGGGTAGAGAAAGACTGTTTCCACATCAAAAACAACAAAAACTAGCGCAAACATGTAATAGCGTATTCGGAATTGTAACCAAGCCCCCCCCATGGGTTCTATACCCGATTCATAACTAGAAAGCTTCTCTGGTCCTTCACTAACCGGGGCTAAAAGTCCTGAAATCCAAAATACCAAAATAGGAATAAGGCTTGCTATTATTAGAAATGTCCAAAAAATATCATATTCGTGAAGCAGAAACATAAATGTACTCCCATTAATGTGGAATAGGCGGAACTGAATTAGTCAATTCAAGTTGACATTGTCAATTTATCCAGAACTTCTCTCTTTTCCTCGGTGAAACAAGAATCGGTTTTGCTCAAACCAAAGGCAAGGAGCGCTTACTTTAGCCTTTGTTTCTTTTTTGATATGTCTTCCTTAAGAATTCATACAATGGAATCCCCACTCCCTTTCTTTTTGATTTCCCCTCTAATTAGATATGATAGAGACCTAATTCTTATACAAAGAAAACTCTTTCGCTTCACTTAAATAAAAAAGAAAATACTTACTACTAATTTAGAACCTAATTAAAATAGGATGATTAATGTATACATCCTAATGAGGAGTAATACTAAAAAAAAAGAATTCTATATTATGAAACAGAATATCCAGTTTTATTATTTACTCTTTCTTTTTTTTTCTTTCGATTTTTTCTATTTTATTTAATATAAAGTGGATCGATTTAGATAATGTATATATAGTTTAGATAATGTATATATAGTAATATACTTCAAACAAAATAGGAATTCGCAAAATGGAGAAGATCATTGGAGTCATTATAGGAAAGTATAGGGAGACTTAGAGCATATCCTATTTGAAGGAGGATGGAATTCAAATCAGGTAAGGGATCCTTCCTTCTATTGATTTGATCAAAATTCTTTTTTCTTTTCCTGTCTCTATGATTTTCGATGAATGAGCCTATGGTAATGCTTTTATCTCTATTCTATGGCGCAATCGACCTTCGAGTCTATAAACAAGTACTAATAAGGAAAAGAGAACTATACTAAAGGAAACATAAGATATCCATCCTAAAATGGAAAAAAAGACGTATATATTAGGGCTATACGGATTCGAACCGTAGACCTTCTCGGTAAAACAGATCAAACAGATTATTATCGAAATGATTCGAACTGTTTCAAAGACCCAACATGCATTTTTCTGCATTGGGCTTTTTCATCAATTGATGTAAAGATCAGTTAATCCGCCACAGTTTTTCTTTAGGGAAAGATAATAAGATGGCTCCCTGTGCTCTGATTGATTATTTGCCTTATGATCTATCTAGGCACAATACCAAAGTGTTTCAAAGGAGGATTACCTTGACTTAGGTCTGCCTCCGGCCTAAATTAAATCAACCTAAGTGAAATGGAGTCTCTATCGTTCCGTTGCAAGAGTTTACTATGAGACTTCATACACCTTAAAGTTCATAGAACGAAAAGAGGTTTTTTGGAGGCCCTTATCCTCATTACGCCTAGCATTGAGTGGGCTGGATATTTACCTTATCAACTAGCAAATCAATAGGGGTTCCATTTGAGTAAGCACCTGAATTGGCACCTAAATCGGACTGAACCGGCTGTTTGTCATTGTCAGGCTACTGTTCTCCTATTCTTTCGAATCCATGAAGTAAGACATTGATTTTGCAATAAGTTCAATTACGTTCATTGCATAATAAGTTCCCTTGAAAAGCATTGGCGCACGTGTAAACGAGTTGCTCTACCGAACTGAGCTATAGCCCTTGTCAGAGATATCTTAACATATAGATAATTTCTTGTCAAGATGAATATTCTCTAATGCCAGAGGATATCCCTTTGATACGTTTACTATATAACATAAACATACCAATAACGGAGCGGTATTGCTTATAAAAAGGATTCAATCTATAATCGATCGAAGTAATGGGGCTTCTTTTGTGGTGATAAATTGCCTACTTAACTCAGTGGTTAGAGTATTGCTTTCATACGGCGGGAGTCATTGGTTCAAATCCAATAGTAGGTAGGTAGGTAGGTAGAAAAATTACTAGATAGCATTCGACTTACCTCGTTTCACTATCTAATAACTTTTTCTACCCTTCTTTCCTTTTTTTTTTTTCTTTGTATCAACTAAACCTTTGGATTGTCCTCAATTGGATGGGGGAATCCAATTGACAGCCTCAACTCGTATCCTAGCTCGTCTGAGAGCTAGCTTCGCTTCAACCAATTCTTTCGTACCCTCAGCTCTACTCAAGTTAGCTTCGGCTATTTCAAGTGCCTGTTGAGCTTCTTCTGGATCAATGTCACTACCCAGTTCTGCATCATTTCCTAAAATGATAATCTCATTATTAACTATTCTCGCAAAACCACTCCACAGAACCGCCGTTAACCATTGGTCGTTGAGGAGGCGTATTCTCAAAGGACCCATATCTACAGCTGTGTTAATGGGGGCGTGGTTTGGTAATACACCAATTTGGCCACTATTAGTAGATAAAATGATTTCTTTCACTTCACAGTCCCAAATAATTCGTTTAGGAGTCAGTACATAAAGATTTAATTTCATTTCTTCAATTTGCTCTCCTCTTCTAAGTTTATAGCTTTCGTGCTAGCTTCATCGATGTTCCCCACCAAATAAAAAGCCTGTTCGGGTAGGCCGTCTAATTCTCCGGAAAGGATTAGTTGAAATCCCCTAATTGTTTCTGCAAGACCAACATACTTTCCTGGAGAACCGGTAAAAACTTCTGCCACAAAGAACGGTTGTGATAAGAACCGCTCGATTTTTCGTGCTCTGGCTACAGTTAAACGATCCTCCTCCGATAATTCATCCAATCCAAGAATTGCGATAATGTCCTGAAGTTCTTTGTAACGTTGTAAAGTTTCCTTAACTCTTTGCGCAGTTTCATAATGTTCGTTGCCAACGATCCGAGGCTGTAACATAGTTGAGGTTGAATCTAAAGGATCTACTGCGGGATAAATACCTTTGGAAGCTAATCCTCTGGAAAGTACGGTAGTAGCGTCCAAATGTGCAAATGTTGTGGCAGGAGCAGGGTCGGTCAAATCGTCTGCAGGTACATAAACTGCTTGGATCGAAGTTATAGATCCCTTTTTGGTAGAAGTAATTCTTTCTTGCAAAGAACCCATTTCTGTACTAAGGGTAGGTTGATAACCCACTGCGGAGGGCATTCTCCCTAATAAGGCGGATACTTCCGATCCTGCTTGAACAAAACGAAAGATATTATCGATGAATAAAAGCACGTCTTGTTTATTAACATCTCGGAAATATTCTGCCATAGTTAGGGCAGTTAAACCAACTCTCATACGAGCTCCCGGTGGTTCATTCATTTGGCCATAGACTAGAGCTACCTTTGATTCCTCAATATTTTTTTCATTAATTACTCCAGATTCCTTCATTTCCATATAAAGATCATTTCCTTCACGAGTCCGTTCCCCTACTCCGCCAAATACGGATACGCCTCCATGAGCTTTAGCAATGTTATTGATTAATTCCATGATGAGTACTGTTTTACCTACTCCTGCCCCCCCAAATAGTCCGATTTTTCCTCCACGTCGATAGGGAGCTAAAAGATCGACCACCTTAATACCTGTTTCAAAGATAGATAATTTCGTATCTAACTCGATAAAGGCAGGTGCAGATCTATGAATAGGGAATGTTGCACTAGTATCCACAGGACCCAAATTGTCAATAGGCTCCCCAAGAACGTTAAAAATTCGTCCGAGAGTAGCTCCACCGACTGGAACACTGAGAGGAGTTCCCGTGTCAATCACTTCCATTCCTCTCATCAACCCATCTGTAGCACTCATAGCCACAGCTCTAACTCGATTATTTCCTAATAATTGTTGTACCTCACAAGTCACATTAATTTGTTTATCGGCAGTGTCTCGACTCTTGACTATCAAAGCATTATAAATATAAGGCAACTCGCCCGGGGGAAAAGTGATATCCAGCACGGGTCCAATAATTTGATCAATACGCCCTACGCTTTTTTCTTCAATTGTGGAAACCCCGGGACGCGCAGTAGTAGGATTGGTTCTCATAATAATCACATAATTTTCAAAAAAAAAGGAATTTGTCGAAATTTTTCTTTTTTTTATTGTTGAATAATGCCAAATCAAATCCAAAAAAAATATCCAAAAATCCAAAAGTCAAAAGGAAATGAATTAGTTAATTCAATAAAAAAGAAAAGGGGACTTGCACTTGATTTCGTTGCCCAAGCGAATCCCATTCAATCGTTTACTTATGGAATGAGTCCGTTGGAAAGTTCAATCAATCTTTTTTTTATATAAATTTCGCCTTTTGTGAAGGAGCTGTGCCTACTCTACTTTCCTATCTAGGACTTCGATATACAAAATATATACTACTGTGAAGCATAGATTGCTGTCAACAGAGAATTTTCTTAGTATTTAAGTATTTAGATTCAAAATAAAAAAGGGGCCTATTAATAACTTTAAAAATTCTAAAATAAAGATTAGGGATTGGTTTGGGTTGCGCTATATCTATCAAAGAGTATACAATAATGATGGATTTGATTCACCAAATCCACGGTTTAATAACGAACCGTGTTAACTTACCATAACAACAACTCCATTCCTATTAAATTCCTTCCTATCGAATTCCTATAGGATAGAACGTACATAGGGTGTACGCATTATATATGAATGAAACATATTCATTAACTAAGCATACTCCTTTTTTTTATTTAATGAGTTGATATTAATTGAATATCTTTTTTTTTAGATTTTTGCAAAGGTTTCATTTACGCCTAATCCATATCGAGTAGACCCTGTCGTTGTGAGAATTCTTAATTAATGAGTTGTAAGGAGGGACTTATGTCACCACAAACAGAAACTAAAGCAAGTGTTGGATTTAAACCTGGTGTTAAGGATTATAAATTGACTTATTACACTCCGGAGTACGAAACCAAGGATACTGATATCTTGGCAGCATTCCGAGTAACTCCTCAGCCCGGGGTTCCGCCTGAAGAAGCAGGGGCTGCAGTAGCTGCGGAATCTTCTACTGGTACATGGACAACTGTTTGGACTGATGGACTTACCAGTCTTGATCGTTACAAAGGACGATGCTATCACATCGAGCCCGTTCCTGGGGACCCAGATCAATATATCTGTTATGTAGCTTATCCATTAGACCTATTTGAAGAGGGTTCTGTTACTAACATGTTTACTTCCATTGTGGGTAACGTATTTGGTTTCAAAGCCTTACGCGCTCTACGTTTGGAGGATCTACGAATTCCCCCTAGTTATGCAAAAACTTTCCAAGGTCCGCCTCACGGTATCCAAGTTGAAAGGGATAAGTTGAACAAGTATGGCCGTCCTTTATTGGGGTGTACTATTAAACCAAAATTGGGATTATCCGCAAAAAATTACGGTAGAGCGTGTTATGAGTGTCTACGCGGTGGACTTGATTTTACAAAAGATGATGAAAACGTAAACTCACAACCATTTATGCGCTGGAGAGACCGTTTTGTCTTTTGTGCCGAAGCAATTTATAAAGCACAAGCCGAAACCGGTGAAATCAAGGGGCATTACTTGAATGCGACTGCAGGTACATGCGAAGAAATGATTAAGAGAGCTGTATTTGCAAGGGAATTAGGGGTCCCTATTGTAATGCATGACTACTTAACAGGAGGATTCACCGCAAATACTAGTTTGGCTCATTATTGCCGCGACAATGGCCTACTTCTTCACATTCACCGAGCAATGCATGCAGTTATTGATAGACAGAAAAATCATGGTATCCATTTCCGTGTATTAGCTAAAGCATTGCGTATGTCAGGGGGAGATCATATCCACTCCGGTACAGTAGTAGGTAAGTTAGAAGGGGAACGCGAAATAACTTTAGGTTTTGTTGATTTATTGCGCGATGATTTTATTGAAAAAGATCGTTCTCGCGGTATCTTTTTCACTCAGGACTGGGTATCCATGCCAGGTGTTATACCGGTGGCTTCAGGGGGTATTCATGTTTGGCATATGCCAGCTCTGACGGAAATCTTTGGAGACGATTCCGTATTACAATTTGGTGGAGGAACTTTAGGACATCCTTGGGGAAATGCACCTGGTGCAGCAGCTAATCGTGTGGCTTTAGAAGCCTGTGTACAAGCTCGTAACGAAGGGTGCGATCTTGCTCGTGAAGGTAATGAAATTATCAAAGCAGCTTGCAAATGGAGTCCTGAACTAGCCGCAGCTTGTGAAATATGGAAGGCGATCAAATTTGAGTTCGCCCCGGTGGATACCATAGATTAAGTAGATAAAACTAGATATAAAGAAGGTCTAAATAAAATATAAAAGAAGTGAAATAGAAAGAGAAAAAAAAGTTAAGAAATGCAGTAATTCTTCTTTATTCTTCTAATTGATTGCAATTAAATTCGGCTCAATCTTTTTTTTCTAAAAAAAGATTGAGCCGAATTTAAATTTAAATAGATCTTGATACGATCATGAGACTTGACAAATCGAGATTCTTCTATTCTATATATCTAGAATATAGAAAGGTATAATACAATAAACAAATATAAATATATAAAAATATAGTATTATCGTACGATAATGGAATCAAATACGCAGTATTTACAGAAAAGAGTCTTCGTTTATTGGGAAAGAATCAATATACTTTTAATGTCGAATCGGGATTCACTAAGACAGAAATAAAGCATTGGGTCGAACTCTTCTTTGGTGTTAAGGTAGTAGCTGTGAATAGCCATCGACTACCCGGAAAGGGTAGAAGAATGGGACCTATTCTGGGACATACAATGCATTACAGACGTATGATCATTACCCTTCAACTGGCTATTCTATTCCACTTCTACTTTTAAAATTAAAGGGTATTCTGAAAGAAGTATTTCTTTTATTTTCACAATAACTTTCTTTTGAATCCAATATCAAGTTGGATTCGAAGGATAGAAAGGCAATGAGAATGGGAAAAGAAAAATAAAATATTTTATTTTAATTAGTTCCCCTTTTTAGTTTAGTTCCCCTTTTTTGCAATTTTTTTATTATCCATTCCATTCATTTTTTTATAGAATACTTTTTTATTCTATAGATATAGAATAAAAAAGTATTCTATAAAAAATCTTTATTTTGTAAACTAAAAAATACAATAGTCAATATTCCTTATAATAGATATACTTAATTATATTATAAGAATCTTAAGATATATTTCGAATAGATAGAAATAGTAAATTTGAATTGAGACATATATTCTATGACAGATTTGAACTTACCCTCTATTTTCGTGCCTTTAGTAGGCTTAGTATTTCCGGCAATTGCAATGACTTCCTTATTTCTTTATGTGCAGAAAAATAAGATTGTTTAGAAACGACGGGGCCCAATTTTCTCAATGTATTTCCAGGATCATAATACAGATATTTTTTTGTGTAAGTAATATAATATGATAGGGTATGTAGCTCTTTCTACACACAAATGAAAAACGTCTATGGATGTAGATATAAGCTACGAGCATAAATGCATGCATATGCGTAGCCGAGTATAGTGAGTTTTTTTTTAAGTGGATCCACGAATTTTTTTGAATAGAAAGTCAATGTATCTAACCAATTATTTCACAGGAGTACTAGCTACTGAAGGCTATTTCAGAATCAAAATAAAGTAAAGTAAAAATCATTTAGCTTATTCTCTCAATTTCAATTGACCGCTACTGGATTTAGTATATCTAATATGAATTGGCGATCAGAACACATATGGATAGAACTTCTAAAAGGTTCTCGAAAAAGAGGTAATTTTTTCTGGGCCTGTATTCTTTTTCTAGGTTCATTAGGATTCTTAGCGGTTGGGGCTTCCAGTTATCTTGGTAAGAATATGATATCTGTACTTCCATCTCAACAAATTCTTTTTTTTCCACAGGGGATCGTGATGTCTTTCTACGGAATCGCGGGCCTATTCATTAGCTCCTATTTGTGGTGCACCATTTTGTGGAATGTAGGCAGTGGTTATGACCGATTCGATAGAAAAGAGGGAATAGTGTGCATTTTTCGTTGGGGATTCCCTGGAATAAAACGTCGCATCTTCCTTCAATTCCTTGTGCGGGATATCCAATCAATTAGAGTTCAGGTTAAAGAGGGTCTTTATCCTCGTCGTATCCTTTATATGGAAATCCGGGGCCAGGGGGTCATTCCCTTGACTCGTACTGATGAGAAGTTTTTTACTCCACGAGAAATTGAACAAAAAGCTGCCGAATTGGCCTATTTCTTGCGCGTACCAATTGAAGTATTTAATTGAAGTATTTTTGAGTGCCAATTGCAATTTTTTGCAATTGTAAGGGGATTTTCGAGTATTTATCTAAAGGAAGGCACAAACGAGGATAAGAGAAAATTGCTTCGAATTTGTTTTGTCCAAGTGAGATATATGGCATACTATTCTTCTCTTCCATTTTTATATGAAAGTCCTTTTTTTATTTCTCTATTCCACTCCATTTAGATCTAAGAAAGAACCCAATACAATGAAATTCCACTAGTATACAAAAAGAGAAATAGATACAAACACAAGGTCTCAAACCTTGTTATAGAATTTTTGTTTCAAAGAAAAGAAATATCATATATATTCAGCGAATGAAATAGAGTCGGCGAATGAAGCGGATTCATTAACAACTCAATTTATAGATCAAAAATGAAAAAAAAGAAAGCATTGCCTTCTTTCCTATATCTTGTATTTATCGTACTTTTGCCCTGGGGAGTCTCTTTCTCTTTTAACAAATGTCTGGAACTTTGGATTAAGAATTGGTGGAATACCAGGCAATCCGAAACTTTCTTGACTGATATTCAAGAGAAAAGGATTCTAGAAGGATTTATAGAATTAGAAGAACTTTTTCTCTTGGACGAAATGATAAAAGAGAAACCGAAGACACATGTACAAAAACTTCCTATAGGAATACACAAGGAAATAATACAATTGGCCAAAATAGATAATGAGGATCATCTCCATATCGTTTTGCATTTCTTAACAAATATAATCTGTTTGGCTATTCTAAGTGGTTCTTTTTTTCTGGGTAAAGAAGAACTTGTCATTTTGAATTCTTGGGTTCAGGAATTTTTCTATAACTTAAATGACTCAATAAAAGCTTTTTTTATTCTTTTAGTTACTGATTTTTTTGTTGGATTTCACTCCACCCGCGGGTGGGAACTACTAATTCGTTGGGTCTACAACAATCTTGGATGGGCTCCTAACGAGCTAATTTTCACTATTTTTGTTTGTAGTTTTCCTGTGATTCTAGACACGTGTTTGAAATTTTGGGTCTTTTTTTATTTAAACCGTCTATCTCCTTCACTTGTAGTTATTTATCATTCAATTAGTGAAGCATAAACTCACTCATTGGATTTCCTAATATTAATCAAATTAGCATATTTCTTCCTTTAGAAAGAAAGCCCTTTTCCCTTTTAGCAAAATTCTTTCTATTTCTACCTGCTCAAGGTATTCATCATTCCAGTACAACTGTTGCAGTAGAATGACAACAGACTCGTGTATAGGGAACTAGATTAGCTTAGCTACCTATCTAATTTATTGTAGAAATTCCGGGATCCGCGATTGGACATGGAAAATAGAAAAACTTTTTCTTGGTTAAAGGAACAGATGATTCGATCGATTTCTGTATCGATCATGATATACGTAATAACTCGCACATCTATTTCAAACGCATATCCCATTTTTGCACAGCAGGGTTATGAAAACCCGCGGGAAGCAACTGGACGAATTGTATGTGCCAATTGCCATTTAGCTAATAAGCCTGTGGATATTGAAGTTCCCCAAGCAGTGCTTCCTGATACTGTATTTGAAGCAGTTCTTCGAATCCCTTATGATATGCAGCTGAAACAAGTTCTTGCTAATGGTAAAAAAGGAGGTTTGAATGTGGGTGCTGTTCTTATTTTGCCCGAGGGATTCGAATTAGCGCCGCCCGACCGTATTTCGCCTGAGTTGAAAGAAAAGATAGGAAATCTCTCTTTTCAGAGTTATCGTCCCAATAAAAAAAATATTCTTGTGATAGGGCCTGTTCCCGGTAAGAAATATAGTGAAATTGTCTTTCCCATTCTTTCCCCCGATCCCGCTACGAAAAAAGACGTTCATTTCTTAAAATATCCCATATATGTAGGGGGAAACCGAGGAAGGGGACAGATCTATCCTGATGGTAGCAAGAGTAACAATACGGTCTATAATGCTACGTCAACAGGTATAGTAAAAAAAATACTACGTAAAGAAAAGGGGGGATACGAAATATCCATAGCCGATGCGTCGGATGGACGCCAAG